CTAATTAGAACCTAATTAAGATAGGATGACTAATGTATGCAGCCTAATGAGGAGTAATACTATAAAAAGAAAAAATAAAGAACTCTATTTCAGAACTATGAGACAGAATATTCTGTTTTCTTATTTACTCTTTCTTTATTTTTGGATTTTATTTCTATTTTTCTATTTAAAGTAGATCGATTTAGATAACGTATCTATAAGCAAAGTAATATACTTCAAACAAAGTAGGAATTCGCAAGATGGAGAAAATCATTGCAGTTATTATAGGGAAGTCTAGGGACTTAGAGCATATCCTATTTGAAGGAGGATGGAATTCAAATAGGGTAAGGGATCCTTCCTTCTATTGATTTGATAGAAATTCGTTTTTCTTTTCCTGTCTCTATGATTTTCGAAGAATGAGCCTGTGGTAATGCTTTTATCTCTATTCTATGGCGCAAGCGACCGTCCAGTCTATAAACAAGTACTAATGAGAAAATGAAAACTATACTAAAGGAAACATAGGATCTCTATCCTAAAATCTAAAAATAGGACATATTAGGGCTATACGGATTCGAACCGTAGACCTTCTCGGTAAAACAGATCAAACGGATTATTATCGAAATGATTCGAACTGTTTCAAAGACTCAACATGCATTTTTTTGCATTGGGCTCTTTCATCAACTGATGTAAAGATCAGTTAGTCCACCATAGTTTTTCTTTACGGAAAGATAATGAGATGGCTCCCTGTGCTCTGATTGATTATTTGTATTATGATCTATCTAGGAGCAATACCAAAGTGTTTCAAAGGAGGATTACCTTGACTTAGGTCTGCCTCCGGCCTAAATTAAATCAACCTAAGTGAAATGGAGTCTCTATCGTTCCGCTGCAAGAGTTGACTATGAGACTTCATACACCTTAAAGTTCATAGAACGAAAAGAAGTTTTTTGGAGGCCCTTATCCTCATTACGCCTAGCATTTAGTGGGCTGGATATTTACCTTATCAACTAGCAAATCAATAAGGGTTCTATTTGATTAGGCACCTGAATTGGCACCTGAATCGGACTGAACCGACTGTTTGTCAGGCTACTGTTCTCCTATTCTCTCGAATCCATGAAGTAAGACATTGATTTTGCAATAAGATCAATTATGTTCATTGCATAATAAGCTCCCTTGAAAAGCATTGGCGCACGTGTAAGCGAGTTGCTCTACCGAACTGAGCTATAGCCCTTGTCAGAGATATCTTAACATATAGATAATTTCTTGTCAAGATGAATATTCTCTAATGCCAGAGGATATCCCTTTGATCTGCTTACTATATAACATAGTAATAACGGAGCAGTATTGCTTATAAAAAGGATTCGATCTATAATCGATCGAAGTAATGGGTCTTCCTTTGTGGTGATAAATTGCCTACTTAACTCAGTGGTTAGAGTATTGCTTTCATACGGCGGGAGTCATTGGTTCAAATCCAATAGTAGGTAGGTAGGTAGAAAAATTACTAGATAGCATTGGACTTACTTCGCTTCGCTATCTAATAACTTTTTCTACTCCTCTTCCCTTTTTCTTTGTATCAACTAAACCTTTGGATTGTCTTCAATTGGATGGGGGAATCCAATTGATAGCCTCGACTCGTATCCTAGCTCGTCTGAGAGCTAGCTTCGCTTCAACCAATTCTTTCGTACCCTCAGCTCTACTCAAGTTAGCTTCGGCTATTTCAAGTGCCTGTTGAGCTTCTTCCGGATCAATGTCACTACCCAGTTCCGCATCATTTCCTAAAATGATGATCTCATTATTAACTATTCTCGCAAAACCGCTCCACAGAACCGCCGTTAACCATTGGTCGTTGAGGAGGCGTATTCTCAAAGGACCCATATCTACAGCTGTGTTAATGGGGGCGTGGTTTGGTAATACGCCAATTTGGCCACTATTAGTAGATAAAATGATTTCTTTCACTTCACAATCCCAAATAATTCGCTTAGGAGTTAGTACATAAAGATTTAATTTCATTTCTTCAATTTGTTCTCCTCTTCTAAGTTTATAGCTTTCGTGCTAGCTTCATCGATGTTACCCACCAAATAAAAAGCCTGTTCGGGTAGGCCGTCTAATTCTCCGGAAAGGATTAGTTGAAATCCCCTAATTGTTTCTGCAAGACCAACATACTTTCCTGCAGAACCGGTAAAAACTTCTGCCACAAAGAACGGTTGTGATAAGAAACGTTCAATTTTTCGTGCTCTTGCTACAGTTAAACGATCCTCCTCCGATAATTCATCCAACCCAAGAATTGCGATAATGTCCTGAAGTTCTTTGTAACGTTGTAAAGTTTGCTTAACTCTTTGCGCAGTTTCATAATGTTCGTTGCCAACGATCCGAGGCTGTAACATAGTTGAGGTTGAATCTAAAGGATCTACTGCTGGATAAATACCCTTGGAAGCTAATCCTCTGGAAAGTACGGTAGTAGCATCCAAATGTGCAAATGTTGTGGCAGGAGCAGGGTCGGTCAAATCGTCCGCAGGTACATAAACCGCTTGGATCGAAGTTATAGATCCCTTTTTGGTAGAAGTAATTCTTTCTTGCAAAGAACCCATTTCTGTACTAAGAGTAGGTTGATAACCCACTGCGGAGGGCATTCTCCCTAATAAAGCGGATACCTCCGATCCTGCTTGAACAAAACGAAAGATATTATCGATGAATAGAAGCACGTCTTGCTTATTAACATCTCGGAAATATTCTGCCATAGTTAGGGCAGTTAAACCAACTCTCATACGAGCTCCCGGCGGTTCATTCATTTGGCCATAGACTAGAGCTACCTTTGATTCCTCAATATTTTTTTCATTAATTACTCCGGATTCCTTCATTTCCATATAAAGATCATTTCCTTCACGAGTCCGTTCCCCTACTCCGCCAAATACGGATACGCCTCCATGAGCTTTAGCAATGTTGTTGATTAATTCCATGATGAGTACTGTTTTCCCTACTCCAGCCCCCCCAAATAGTCCGATTTTTCCCCCACGTCGATAAGGAGCTAAAAGATCGACCACCTTAATACCTGTTTCAAAGATGGATAATTTCGTATCTAACTCGATAAAGGCAGGCGCAGATCTATGAATAGGGAATGTTGCACTAGTATCTACAGGACCCAAATTGTCAATAGGTTCCCCAAGAACGTTGAAAATTCGTCCGAGAGTAGCTCCACCGACTGGAACACTGAGAGGAGCTCCCGTGTCAATCACTTCCATTCCTCTCATCAACCCGTCTGTAGCACTCATAGCTACAGCTCTAACTCGATTATTTCCCAATAATTGTTGTACCTCACAAGTCACATTAATTTGCTTACCGGCAGTGTCTCTACTCTTGACTACCAAAGCGTTATAAATATAAGGTAACTTGCCTGGGGGAAAAGTGATATCCAGCACGGGCCCAATAATTTGATCGATACGCCCTGTGCTTTTTTCCTCAATTGTGGAAACCCCGGGACGAGAAGTAGTAGGATTGGTTCTCATAATTATCACATAATTTTCAAAAAAAAAGGAATTTGTCGAAATTTTGCTTTTTTTCTTGTTGAATAATGCCAAATCAAATCCAAAAAAGAGCCAAAAATCCGAAAGTCAAAAGGAAATGAATTAGTTAATTCAATAAGAGAGAAAAGGGGACCAGGACTTGATTTCGTTGCCCAAGCGAATCCCATTCAATCGTTTACTCATGGAATGAGTCCGTTGGAAAGTTCAATCAATCTTTTTTTCATATACATTTCGCCTTTTGTGGAGGATCTGTCCCTACTCTACTTTCCTATCTAGGACTTCGATATACAAAATATATACTACTGTGAAGCATAGATTGCTGTCAACAGAGAATTTTCTTAGTATTTAGGTATTTACATTCAAAATAAGAAAGGGGCCTATTAAGAACTTGTAAAATAAGGATTAGGGATTGATTTGGGTTGCGCTATATCTATCAAAGAGTATACAATAATGATGGATTTGGTGAATCAAATCCATGGTTTAATAATGAACCATGTTAACTTACCATAACAACAACTCAATTCCTATCGAATTCCTATAGTAGAATTCCTATAGGATAGAACATACACAGGGTGTACGCATTATATATGAATGAAACATATTCATTAACTTAAGCATGCCCTCCATTTTCTTTAATGAGTTGATATTAATTGAATATCCTTTTTGTTTTAAAAGATTTTTGCAAAGGTTTCATTTACGCCTAATCCATATCGAGTAGACCCTGTCGTTGTGAGAATTCTTAATTCATGAGTTGTAGGGAGGGACTTATGTCACCACAAACAGAAACTAAAGCAAGTGTTGGATTTAAAGCTGGTGTTAAGGATTATAAATTGACTTACTACACCCCGGAGTATGAAACCAAGGATACTGATATCTTGGCAGCATTCCGAGTAACTCCTCAGCCGGGGGTTCCGCCCGAAGAAGCAGGGGCTGCAGTAGCTGCCGAATCTTCTACTGGTACATGGACAACTGTTTGGACTGATGGACTTACCAGTCTTGATCGTTACAAAGGACGATGCTATCACATCGAGCCCGTTGTTGGGGAGGAAAATCAATATATCGCTTATGTAGCTTATCCATTAGACCTATTTGAAGAGGGTTCTGTTACTAACATGTTTACTTCCATTGTGGGTAACGTATTTGGTTTCAAAGCCCTACGCGCTCTACGTCTGGAGGATCTGCGAATTCCCCCTACTTATTCAAAAACTTTCCTAGGTCCGCCTCATGGTATCCAAGTTGAAAGGGATAAGTTGAACAAGTACGGCCGTCCTTTTTTGGGATGTACTATTAAACCAAAATTGGGATTATCCGCAAAAAATTATGGTAGAGCGTGTTATGAGTGTCTACGCGGTGGACTTGATTTTACCAAAGATGATGAAAACGTAAACTCACAACCATTTATGCGCTGGAGGGACCGTTTTGTCTTTTGTGCCGAAGCTATTTATAAAGCACAGGCCGAAACCGGTGAAATCAAGGGGCATTACTTGAATGCGACTGCAGGTACATGCGAAGAAATGATTAAGAGAGCTGTATTTGCGAGGGAATTAGGGGCTCCTATTGTAATGCATGACTACTTAACTGGGGGATTCACTGCAAATACTAGTTTGGCTCATTATTGCCGCGACAATGGCCTACTTCTTCACATTCACCGGGCAATGCATGCAGTTATTGATAGACAGAAAAATCATGGTATGCATTTTCGTGTATTAGCTAAAGCATTGCGTATGTCTGGGGGAGATCATGTCCACGCCGGTACAGTAGTAGGTAAGTTAGAAGGGGAACGCGAAATGACTTTAGGTTTTGTTGATTTATTGCGCGATGATTTTATTGAAAAAGATCGTGCTCGCGGTGTCTTTTTCACTCAGGACTGGGTATCCATGCCAGGTGTTATACCGGTGGCTTCAGGGGGTATTCATGTTTGGCATATGCCAGCTCTGACCGAAATCTTTGGAGATGATTCTGTATTACAATTTGGTGGAGGAACTTTAGGACATCCTTGGGGAAATGCACCTGGTGCAGCAGCTAATCGGGTGGCTTTAGAAGCTTGTGTACAAGCTCGTAATGAAGGACGCGATCTTGCTCGTGAAGGTAATGAAATTATCCGAGCAGCTTGCAAATGGAGTCCTGAACTAGCCGCAGCTTGTGAAGTATGGAAGGCGATCAAATTCGAGTTCGAGCCGGTAGATAAACTAGATAAGTAGATAAAACTAGATATAAAGAAGGTCTAAATAAAAAAGAAGCGAAATAGAAAGAGAAAAAATCAGTTACAAAATGCAGTAATTCTTCTTTATTCTTCTAATTGATTGCAATTAAACTCGGCTCAATCTTTTTTTTTTAAGATTGAGCCGAATAAAAATAGATCTTGATACGATCATGAGACTTGACAAATAGAGATTCCTCTATTCTATATATTTAGAATATATAAAGGTATAATACAATAAATAAATACTATATTTGTATTTATTTATTGTATTGGGAAAGAATCAATGAAAAAAGATTAGGAATCGAAATGCTACTATACGCGTCCGGAGGAGTATTCGGAATAATATTCTTCTATAATCCATTCTTGCGTCTTGCGCGGGGTCTTACTAATAGGACTTCGCTGCACGGGACGGGTCTTCATCGAAAAGCTAACTCCACCCGGCATTTTCATACCCTTTGGGTGGTATATCGCCTTAAAAAGTCTAAGGGGGTAGTATGAGATCTGTAGTAAGCAAGAGAATTTGCCCTTTGATTTTGATTGAGTATGCTATTTTTCCGCCTTTACCGCGCATTATTGTATGAGCTTCTAGAGAATAGAGGACCGCGTATGCAGGAAGGAAATTACAGCTTAATAAAAAAGTCTAAAAAAGCTTCAACTTTATGGCACTATCAATCAACTAAAAAGCCCTATGTATGAATCCTTACAACCGGTGGGATAGGATAAGAGCGAGTTTCGGTATACTGGGGCTGGGGGATATCCTTATTTCAAAACCTGACGCGCATCTTGCGTTTGTAGGGGTCCGAGAGTGGTTGAAGAAGTATTGCATGTGGAAGTAGGTAGACGAAACTTATTTAGGATTCGAAATGGGCGCATTCGACTAAAAGTCGTACTGAGACCTTTTTTAAAGGGTATTCTGAAAGAGGTATTTCATTTTCACAATCGCTTTCTTTTGAATCCAATTTCAAGTTCGATTAGAAGGATAGAAAGGCCGTGAGGACGGGAAAAGAAAAATCAAATCTTTTGAATTTTGAATTAGTTCTCTTTTTTTGCAATTTTCTTATTATCCATTCCATTCATTTTTTTTTTATAGAATACTTTAGTATTCTATAAAAAATCTTTATTTTGCAAACTAAAAAATACAATAGTCAATATTCCTTATAATAGATATACTTAATTATATTATAAGAATCTTAAGATATTTTTCGAATAGATAGAAATAGTAAATTTGAATTGAGACACCTATTCTATGACGGATTTTAACTTACCTTCTATTTTCGTGCCTTTAGTAGGCTTAGTATTTCCGGCAATTGCAATGGCTTCTTTATTTCTTTATGTGCAGAAAAATAAGATTGTCTAGAACCGACGGGGGCGAATTTTCTCAATGTATTTCCACGCAGGATCATAATACAGATATTTTTTAGTGTAAGTAATATGGTAGGGTATGTGGTTCTTTCTACACACAAACGAAAAACGGCTATGGATGCGGATATAGGCTACGAGCATAAATGCATGCATATGCGGAGCCGGGTATAGCGAGTTTTATTTTAAGTGGATCAACGAATATTTTTTGAATAGAAAGTCAATGTATCTAACCAATTATTTCACAGGAGTACTCGTTGCTGAAGGCGATTTCAGAATCAAAAAAAGTAAAGTCAAAATCATTTAGCTTATTCTCTCAATTTCAATCGACCGCTGCTGGATTTAGTATATCTAATATGAATTGGCGATCAGAACACATATGGATAGAACTTCTAAAAGGTTCTCGAAAAAGAGGTAATTTTTTCTGGGCCTGTATTCTTTTTCTAGGTTCACTAGGATTCTTATCGGTTGGGGCTTCCAGTTATCTTGGTAAGAATATGATATCTGTACTTCCATCTCAACAAATTCTTTTTTTTCCACAGGGGGTCGTGATGTCTTTCTACGGAATCGCGGGCCTATTCATTAGCTCCTACTTGTGGTGCACTATTTTGTGGAATGTAGGCAGTGGTTATGACCGATTCGATAGAAAAGAGGGAATAGTGTGCATTTTTCGTTGGGGATTCCCTGGAATAAAACGTCGCGTCTTCCTTCGATTCCTTATGCGGGATATCCAATCAATTAGAATTCAGGTTAAAGAGGGTCTTTATCCTCGTCGTATCCTTTATATGGAAATCCGGGGCCAGGGGGTCATTCCCTTGACTCGTACTGATGAGAAGTTTTTTACTCCACGAGAAATAGAACAAAAAGCTGCCGAATTGGCCTATTTCTTGCGTGTACCAATTGAAGTATTTTGAGTACCGATTGCATTTTTTTGAAATGAATTGAATGAGGACGAATTGGAAGAAGATTTTCTCAACACGGGGAGGAGGTCCCTTCGAAATTGGATTCGTTATTGTAAGGGGATTTTCGAGTATTTATCTAAAGGAAGGAACAAACGAGGATAAGAGAAAATTGCTTCTAATTTGTTTTGTCCAAGTGATGGCATAATATTCTTCCATTTTCATCCGAAAGCGCTTTTTTTTATTCTATTTCTCTATTCCACTCCATCTAGATCTAAGAAAGAACCCAATGCAATGAAATTCCACTAGTATACAAAAAAGAGAAATATATACAAGGTCTCAAACCTTGTTATAGAATTTTTGCTTCAAAGAAAAAGAAATATCATATAGAGTCAGCGAATGAAATAGAGTCAGCGAATGGAGCGGATTCATTAACAACTCAATTTACAGATCAAAAATGAAAAAAAAGAAAGCATTGCCTTCTTTCCTATATCTTGTATTTATCGTACTTTTGCCCTGGGGGGTCTCTTTCTCTTTTAACAAATGTCTGGAACTTTGGATTAAGAATTGGTGGAATACCAGGCAATCCGAAACTCTCTTAACTGATATTCAAGAGAAAAAGGTTCTAGAAAGATTCATAGAATTAGAAGAACTTTTTCTCTTGGACGAAATGATAAAAGAGAAACCGAAGACACATGTACAAAAACCTCCTATAGGAATACACAAGGAAATAATACAATTGGCCAAAATAGATAATGAGGATCATCTCCATATCATTTTGCATTTCTCGACAAATATAATCTGTTTGGCTATTCTAAGTGGTTCTTTTTTTCTTGGTAAAGAGGAACTTGTCATTTTGAATTCTTGGGTTCAGGAATTCTTCTATAACTTAAATGACTCAATAAAAGCTTTTAGTATTCTTTTAGTTACTGATTTTTTTGTTGGATTTCACTCCACCCGCGGTTGGGAACTACTAATTCGTTGGGTCTACAATGATCTTGGATGGGCTCCTAACGAGCTAATTTTCACTATTTTTGTTTGTAGTTTTCCAGTGATTCTAGATACATGTTTGAAATTTTGGGTCTTTTTTTATTTAAACCGTCTATCTCCTTCGCTTGTAGTCATTTATCATTCAATTAGTGAAGCATAAACTCATTTGATCTCCTGATATTAATCAAATTAGCATCTTTCTTCTTTTAGAAAGAAAGCCCTTTTCCTTTTTAGCAAAATTCTTTCTATTTCTACCTGCTCAAGGTATTCATCATTCCAGTACAACTGTTGCAGTAGAATGACAACAGACTCGTGTATAGGGAACTAGATTAGCTTAGCTACCTATCTAATTTATTGTAGAAATTCTGGGATCTGCGATTGGACATGGAAAATAGAAATACTTTTTCTTGGGTAAAGGAACAGATGATTCGATCTATTTCTGTATCGATCATGATATATGTAATAACTCGGACATCTATTTCAAATGCATATCCCATTTTTGCGCAGCAGGGTTATGAAAACCCACGAGAAGCAACCGGACGAATTGTATGTGCCAATTGCCATTTAGCTAATAAGCCCGTGGATATTGAAGTTCCCCAAGCTGTGCTTCCCGATACTGTATTTGAAGCAGTTCTTCGAATTCCTTATGATATGCAACTGAAACAAGTTCTTGCTAATGGGAAAAAGGGAGGGTTAAATGTGGGTGCTGTTCTTATTTTGCCCGAGGGATTCGAATTAGCGCCGCCCGACCGTATTTCTCCTGAGTTGAAAGAAAAGATAGGAAATCTCTCTTTTCAGAGTTATCGTCCCGATAAAAAAAATATTCTTGTGATAGGCCCTGTTCCCGGTCAGAAATATAGTGAAATCGTCTTTCCCATTCTTTCCCCCGATCCTGCTACGAAGAAAGACGTTCATTTCTTAAAATATCCCATATATGTAGGGGGAAACCGAGGAAGGGGACAGATCTATCCTGATGGTAGTAAGAGTAACAATACGGTCTATAATGCTACGTCAACAGGTATAGTAAGAAAAATACTACGTAAAGAAAAAGG